AGTAACAATGGTATTGTTGAAACTTGCTTGAACATGAATAACCCCTTTTGGTATTCTACGTGCACTTTTCCGTGCACTACTGCGCCCATTCCTACGTGAACCAACTTTTGGTATAGGTTTTGCCATATTTTATCATTTCATAAAGATAAGTCAGAGATATATGGATATATCCATTTCATGTCAAAACAGATCTTCTATTTTTATTTGTTCATTGCTTTCTTTAAGATTAGTTTCTTTTCTTTAAGGAGTTCTTTTTAGAATAGAAAGATTATCCTTGTCTTTGTTTATGTCTCGGGTTGGAACAAATTACGATAATTCGTCCTCTCCTACGGATTAGTCGACATTTTTCACAAATTTTACGAACGGAAGCCCTTATTTTCATAGTTCTTATTCCTTAAATTTTTCCGAATCCACTTATTGAAAGAAAATAAGTTTCTTGAAATTTTTGAACCTTGAATTGGATCCCCCTGAAAGGAATCTTGAAGTTGAAAAAACTACCTAATCGTTCGAATCCTTGTTACGGAGTCTATAAATTATACGCCCCCTGGTTGAATGATAAGCACTTACTTCACTTTTGTTGACTCTATCCCACGGTGGTATACGTATAAAACTCGATCGGATCCTTCCTGAAGCATAACCTAGAATCAGATCTTCATTATCTAAAGGAATCCGGAGTGGAAGTGATTCACTAATTAAACCCCCATGGATCTATTTCTGTTCTTTTATTCCAGGTAAAACTTCCTTGACGTATCAACTACTGTAGGGCAGGAGGAGTTCTATTAGACAACCCGTGCTTTTTTCTTTTTTTTTTCACAAATGGCAAATGGAAAGTTTCGGATACAATTCGGATATCAGACGGATTACCATATATAACACAAAATTTCTCCGCCGATTCTTTCTAGTCGAGCCTCCCGGTCTGTCAGTATACCCCGAGAAGTCGAAAGAATTACAATCCCCATCCCGCCTAAAATTCTAGGAATTTGTTGATAGTTAGAATAGATTCGTAGACCGGGTCGACTGATCCGTCGTAAATTTAAAATAGTTCTATATGGTCCTTTCCTATTCCTTCTATGTCGTAGGGTTAAAACCAAAAAATATTTGTTGCTTTCCCGATGTTTCCTTACGTTATCGATAAAACCTTCTCGTAAAAGTATTTTAACAATGTTTTCAGTGATGTTAGTAGATCCTATTCGAATCGTTCCTTTTCTATTCATGTCAGCATTTCGTATAGAGGTTATTATGTCAGCAATAGTGTCCTTACCCATGGTAAACTAAAATTATTGTTGCTCCCGAATTTTGATATAACCAACGTGTTCTTTTTTTTTTTACTTAGTAAAGGTATATACGTGAGACACAATCAACTAATAAATCTATGTCATTTAAATACTCTAATTTAAATACTATAACTATATTGGGGTCTCGTCTTATAATACCTCAGGAGCTAATGAAACTATTTTAGTGAAATTTAATTGTCTCAATTCCCGGGCGATCGCACCAAAAATTCGAGTTCCTTTTGGATTTCCTTCTTGATCAATCACAACTGCAGCATTGTCATCATATCGTATTATCATACCGTTGTCGCGTTTGAGTTCTTTACAAGTACGTACAATTACAGCTCTAATCACTTCTGATCTTTCTAGAGGTGTATTTGGTACTGCTTCCTTGATCACAGCAACAATAACGTCACCAATCTGAGCATATCGGCGATTACTAGCTCCTATGACTCGAATACACATCAATTCTCGGGCCCCGCTGTTATCTGCTACATTCAAATGGGTCTGAGGTTGAATCATTTTTTTAATCTCTTCTACAAAGGACGAAGAAAAAAAGAAATATTGTTTGTCAAAAAAAAAAGGAAACCCGCAATTGTTTTTTTTATTCCCAAGACTTCTTTCCTTTGGTTCTATATTCCTATCCGGAAATAATGAATTGAGTTTTTATAGGCATTTTGGACGCCGCTATTGAAATAGCCTTTCTGGCTATATTTTCGGCTACTCCACTCATTTCATAAAGTATTCTGCCCGGTTTAACGACAGCTACCCAATACTCGGGGGATCCTTTCCCCGAACCCATACGTGTTTCTGTAGGTCTTACCGTAACTGGTTTGTCTGGAAATATACGTACCCATATTTTTCCACCACGGCGTACATTTCGTGTCATTGCGCGGCGCCCCGCTTCTATTTGTCTAGATGTAATCCAAGCGGGTTCAAGTGCTTGAAGAGCATATCTACCGAAACAAATGCGATTACCTCGATAAGATATTCCTTTCATTCTTCCTCTATGTTGTTTACGAAATCTGGTTCTTTTTGGGTTATAGTTGATGGTTGTTTATCAATTCCATCTCTACTACAGAACTGGACATGAGAGTTTCTTCTCATCCAGCTCCTCGCGAAAAAAAGGACTAAAAAAAGATTTTATTTTATTCTTAAGATATATAGGTAGTTAATGAATAATAGATTGAACCCTGGGATTCTTTGCTTTGAGATTTGATCTGATCTAT